GATTGATGGATCCAATATTATAATGAATTAAAAAAGAGAGTTAATGAATTAAAAAAGAGAGTTAATGAATTAAAAAAGAGAGTGTTCTTATTCGAACCGCCTTGTGATCTTCAACCAATTATGTGCTTCAATATAATTACCTGGAGTAAGCGCTATAGCTTGTTTCCAATATTCAGCAGCTTGATCGGACCAAGCCTCCGCAATTTCAGAATCTCCCTGTCGAATGGCCTGTTCTCCCCGGCCGGAATAGGTGGGTCAATTCCTTCCCTTAGAACCGTACTTGAGAGTTTCCTACCTCATACGGCTCAGCAATCAATTCTTTTGGTGTCCCATCTTAATCTACCATATCTAACTGAATAAGATTTCTCGTAAATCTATCCCATTTTTTTTCTCGGGTTAACCAGAAGAGGTTAATTACATGAGTTTCAAACTCTAATTTTGATCAATAATCAGTTTTATCTTTTCTCCCACCTTCAGAAGAACATAGGTATCTACCCCTATCGTTAGAATTTTCTGAAAGGTAACTATCTCGGTTTCATATAGAAATTCATATAGAATCTTTGAAAAGGACTTTCCTCCAGAAGAAAGAAAGGACTTACTATCTTTGGGATCTGATGCTACACCGCTGCTCAATACCTTAGTAGATCGACTCTATTACATAAGTTGATTCCTAACTTTTATCTCATATCATGACATAAGTAAGCAGTTCTTATTGTATCGGCCCCCAAACCTCGCTAATTGATCTTTACGGTGCTTCCTCCATCAATTAGATCCTTTATCCATAGAATCTAGTATATAGGCCATACCTATTTCTTCATATTTCGGCTCGTATGAAGTCTCTTTCTTTGCTACAGCTGATAAAAATCGTTGCTTTGGACGATGCATATGTAGAAAGCCTATTTTGTTTCTAGTATTTACTAGAAGATTTGATCTTTCTTTCCTTCTTTCTATAGTGGAGATAGCCGCACGTAATGACAGATCACAGCCATATTATTAAAAGCTTGTGGTAAGAATGGGTTTCGTTCGAGTGCCCGGAAATAATATTCCAAAGCCTTCGTATGTTCTCCGTTGCTTGTGTGGATAAGGCCTATGTTATAGAGTATATAACTTCGATCATAGGGATCAATTTCTGGTCGCGTAGCTTCATAATAATTTTGTAAAGCTTCCGCATAATTTCCTTCGGATTGAGCCGACATCCGTTACGGTCGTTCATTCTATTCAAAGAATCTCCGTTCCAGAACCGTACGTGAGATTTTCATCTCATACGGCTCCTCCCTTCTGTGCATAGTAATAAGGGAAATAATCCATGGAATCAAAAAAGATTGAAATATTTTTATTATGAACTGACAGGGGCTGGTGTTTTTACAAGAAATCTCTAGCCATCCTTCCTGCAAGAGGTCTGTCTTTTCTTAACACCAAGCGTGTTGGTGCTAGATAGAAATGGTAACTCCAACAATTTCTTTGTCCTCAACGCCCTCTATTTCCAGGAATTAGTCACTTCAACGATCTTCGATGGTTATACGGGTATCCAAAGTACGAACGAGATGGATGTTTGTTGTCCCAACCATTCTTGTTAGTCCCGATCCCGATAAGGAAAAGGAGTAATTTATAACAAAGTTTTCGTGTTGTTGATTCCTAGGTGTAGTGTTTCTTCCCCTATGCGGCCTATTGGTACTAGTGAAGTAGTATTGACCTGCAATACAGAACCTATAGGTTAACCTTTCGCTCAATACTAGAATCGACAATTGAAGCATCTGAGGCTGCATCAATCGGGGATACACGACAGAAGGAATTGTTCTATCTCCAAACTAACTTCACCTTCATCAAGCGTAGGTTTATTTCAAGAATCTTTTTTCTTTGTATCCCGAATCATGTCTCTTTCTCATAAGACTGAGGGCGGTAAATAAATAAAAAAAAAAAAAAGAATCAAATCGCACCATCTCTGTAATAGGTAAATGCCTCCTTTTCTCCTGAAGTTGTCGGAATTATTCGTAATAAGATATTGGCTACAATTGAAGAGGTCTTATCAATAAAATTTCCATTTATCCGAGATCTAGGCATAGTTAACAGTCCATTCAATAATTCTTCTCATTCCCCCTCGAGGGAAAATGATCCCACAAACAAAGGAATTGTACAGTACGAAATCACATAAAAACAAACAGACTCATTCTAAAAAAAAAAAAGGATGTGGACCTTCCACTCAAATTGTCCCTTTTGGACAGGGATAGATAGGAAATATTTGAATCCGATTGGATTTCATTCAAATTGAGTAGTATACCAATTATTACTATTTTATCGAAGTTGAGGAATCAAGGAATTTTTCCTACGGATTCTGAGAACTCGAGAAGTTTTTTTTTATCCCTCGAGCCTACGGAAGATCTTTCTTTGACGAAAAGTTTTCTATTTAGAATTTAATTGATCGGTCGTACCTGTATTGCAATAATATGAATGACTCGCGATTCACTCGGTTTCTGGGTCATAATCATAAGATTATGTAGGAGAGATGGCCGAGTGGTTCAAGGCGTAGCATTGGAACTGCTATGTAGACTTTTGTTTACCGAGGGTTCGAATCCCTCTCTTTCCGTACCTTCACCTAATCCACCAACGTTACCAACCGCAATGTATCAAATAACAATTGATACCATTATTCCAACAGTAAGACCTTTATTTGATAGAGATTCTTCCTAATTACTGTGGTATGGAAAATGCCGGAAAGAGTGGAAAAGAATGAAATGAAAATCTCACTGCTGATCCATTTGTGATACGTGAGTGGGAGAAAAATCCGGATCAAACCCCTTATTTACTTGACTTTGGCGAAAAAGGGGGGGCAAAATTGTCCGAAGCTTTGTTATTTTAGTTAGGTTCAAGTCTGACGAGAATAATATTCTACGACTAGCAACTCATTGATTTTCAAACCGATCCATTTACTATCTATTATTTGATTTACTAATCCTTTATATTGGGATGAGTGAAAAGTCAAATGTTTTGCCAATTCCTCGTGGGGGGATGAATCAATATAATTTTGAATCAAAGCTCTGGATCTTTGTTCATCTCTCGTAGTAATAATATCTCGGGGTTTGCAGCGATAACTTGGGATATCTACTATACGACCATTAACTAAAATATGTCTATGGTTAACTAATTGCCTGGCTCCAGGAATGGTCGAAGCCATACCCAATCGAAAAAGGATGTTATCCAAACGCATCTCAAGTAGTTGTAGTAAAACCTGCCCTGTTGACCCTTTGGCTTTTCCAGCTATACGAACATATCTAAGCAATTGTCGCTCTGTCAGACCATAATGAAAACGCAATTTTTGTTTTTCTTCTAGACGAATACGATATTGAGATCTTTTCCCGGAACGCGATTGGTTTCTAAGATCACTTCCCGGTCTAGGTCTTTTACTAGTTAGTCCCGGTAAAGCTCCCAGACGGCGTATTTTTTTGAAACGAGGCCCTCGGTAACGAGACATAAAGACTCCCCCCCTTTTTTTTTATTTATTTTATTGAAATTTCATTTTACAGAATAAACCTAAGTCAGACTGAACTAAACGATAAACGAAGATAAATCTACTGAAGTACTACAAAGAAGAATGATGAATTGTATCAATATCCGGATTATTTTGTATATATAGGAAGTTAAGGATCCTTTTCTTGATTTGTTCTGTAGAGATTTCACTGCTCCAATCAGTTTTTTATTCATAGTTGTAAGTTCCCACGACATAATAGATCGGTGACCCGGCATTTGTAAAAGAAAAAAGGGAGGAGTCTTTTCAATATTCCTTGATCTCAAGGAGACATTATCAATCATGGAAAAAATCGGACAAATAGAGAAAAGCCGGCTATCGGAATCGAACCGATGACCATCGCATTACAAATGCGATGCTCTAACCTCTGAGCTAAGCGGGCTCACATAACAGAAATAGTGCATAGGAATTCGGTAAACTACCGGAATCTTAACTATATAATAATTAATATTAATAGAATGAAGAATCGAATTCTATTCCATTAAAAATGATTAATTAATATCATAAGAATATTCTTATATATTATAATATAACTATAACTATATAGAATTTTTATTGAAAATTCGAGTTATTTATATTATCATTCTATGAATTCTTATTATATTTTCTATTATTATTAGATTAGAAATTTGATTATTAGAAATTTCTATTTCTTTGATTTCGAATTTTTTTTCTTTAAATTCAAAATATTACATTTGAAATAATTATATATAACTATATCCATATTAGTTATAGCAGATTCTATTAATTCTAAATTCTATTAGATTAGAGCGGATCGGTCCTAAGTAAAGGATAAGATAAGAATGCAATTCAGATCATAATGAGACATTCCTCTGGTTTCATTCGGAAAGGGAGGAGATAGGACGAAAAAAAAAAAAGAAGAATGAATATCGACCGTTCCAGTATTCCCAATCGCGCGGGAAAAATGATAGGGAGAGAGACATGTATATGTGGGATATATCCATCCATATTGAATTGCAGATACATCAATGATAGAATCATTTCTGATTGGACCAAATACTGGCCCACCGATAGAGATGAAAGAAGATGGGTAAGAAATAGGAGCAGACACTTTTTCGATATAGGAATCAGTATCTAATGAATTCAAGGGTTCCAACATAAGAGGGGGGATCACAATGAGATCTCGGCCTCATAAGGGGGATATGGCGAAATTGGTAGACGCTACGGACTTGATTGGATTGAGCCTTGGTAGGGAAACCTACTAAGTGGTAACTTCCAAATTCAGAGAAACCCTGGAATTAAAAATGGGCAATCCTGAGCCAAATCCTGTGTTCAGAAAACAAGGGTTCAGAAAGCGAGAATCAAAAAAGGATAGGTGCAGAGACTCAATGGAAGCTGTTCTAACAAATGGAGTTGACTGCATTGGTAGAGGAATCGAATCCTTCTATCGAAACTACAGAAAAGATGACCCTGTATACATACGTATACATACTGAAATATCAAATAATTAATCACG